GATGAATAGGGAAGGTATAGTAATACTATGAATGACCCAGTATCGAATACTGGTAATAATATCAGCAAAAGAACGTTCTCCTGTGCTTCCAGACATGCCGAGCTCCACATATTCTTGTAGGGGATCGATTCCGTAAAAGATGGGATCAGTAAACGGAAATTCACTGAAACTAAATCTTTGTGAGATCGTCAATATTGTACCAAAGGTATTTTTCGAGTATACCGAATCAGTATAGCTATCCTTCTTCTGACACAGCAATGCAATTTCAAACAGTATATCGACATGAAGTGCTAGATAATTTCTTTCTTCTTCTTGCTTGTCGATGTATAACCACGTATCATGCAATAGAAAATTCCTCAAATTCCTGGAATATAATATAGGGGTTCTATTATTGTCTTGAGCCTAGAAACAGAAGATCAGGCAACCCGCGAATCCAACGAGTTGGTTTATAATATTTCATGAAGGAAATTATCATATTTCCGTAAGTCAATTAGATGCGAAATCAAAAAATTTCAATTGAACTTATTATTTCAATTGGTATTTTTGCTTATCCCCGTCTCGTTTAAAAATTGAAACTTAGGTAAGTGCTTTATAAACATATATATGTATAAAAAGAACATATTTCATTTAGCTCCTTCATGCCTACTATAACTAGTTATTTCGGTTTTTTACTAGCGGCTTTAACTATAACCTCAGCTTTATTTATTGGTCTGAGTAAGATACGACTTATTTGAAAATTAATTGAATGAACGAACAATTTATAAAAACAAAGCTTTCTGTCCTATTCCATATATTCTATAGTTCCTTACCGTGTTAATTATCAATTATTAGTTATTGATATTCATGGTCAATAGAGATTAATATTTAGGGATAGATATTACCTTTCTTTTTCTCCTTTCAAATAAATTGAAATGATTGAAGTTTTTCTATTTGGAATCGTCTTAGGTCTAATTCCTATTACTTTGGCTGGATTATTCGTAACCGCATATTTACAATACAGACGTGGTGATCAGTTGGACCTTTGATTAATTAACATCTCTTTTTTTGACTGACCCCCTATAATTTAATAATTAAAATTAAATAATTTAATCCAAGGAGGTCAAATTATAATTGCTGTTCAATTTTTTTTTTCAGTTCGGTGTAATTTTCGACCTAACAAGAGCGGAATCACGCTCTGTAGGATTTGAACCTACGACATTGGGTTTTGGAGACCCACGTTCTACCGAACTGAACTAAGAGCGCTTTCTTATCATAATAAATAAGACTGTAAAAAAGAGGATTCTTTTATTTTATAACCCCAATACATCGCGCACACCTATACTATCATATATCATATATAATACGAGAAAATTATAGATTATCTATGCTTAATTTTAATCAATCTAAAACTACTCCCTCGTTACTGCGCAAAGGAGAAGTAATAGGTAGGGATGACAGGATTTGAACCCGTGACATTTTGTACCCAAAACAAACGCGCTACCAAGCTGCGCTACATCCCTTTCAATTGGCCTACAATGTCATTGTAGAGAATCCCTGTCTTGTTTTCCACACCCTTATTTCATCTATTGATATACAAAAATTATCTTTCCATTTCCTCTTTTTGGTCTCATATCATATAACAACCATATAATGAATAATAAATGAATATTTTTGGTGGGAATTCTCGGGCGGAAAGGGACCTATTTTGCTGTTTTAAGAAAGGGAAGATCTTATCTATCGAATCATTGTACATTTCAATTTTGAATTAGGAATTCCAGGTACAAATATACAAATACAAGTGGTCTTTAACCACACATACATGTGATTATATATGTATTACCATAATGTAATACGATTAAAGAAGGAGGATTTAAAATGCGAGATCTAAAAACATATCTTTCCGTAGCACCGGTACTAAGTACTCTCTGGTTCGGTTCTTTAGCGGGTTTATTGATAGAGATCAATCGTTTCTTCCCGGATGCGTTAACATTCCCTTTTTTTTAATTCTAGTTATTGCCGCGGGACGGGGCGAGAAAGATTAGATCGAGATACAATCAAATATCTGTGACTACTCTCTCGCCCCCCCCCCTTTTTTTTAGTTTTTTTTTTTAGAATTATAAATTCTAATTATATAAGAAATAAATTCTAATTATATAAGAATTAGATAAAATAAATAAGGAAGGTAGAACGAAAAAAGTGGATTCAACCCCACCGAAACTCGTGTTCAAGTTCCAATTAAATTACTAGTAGAGCGAAAAGAGAAATGTGGCTGGAACAACAGTATCCTACAAGATACTTAAAGAACGTACTGTGATTTGATTCTAAATAGAGTTAGAAATCGTTGTATTACTTATTCTTATTATTTACAATAAATCTATATTGATTAAATCTATATTGATTTACTATATTGATTGCAACGAAATCTTTCAGAATTTGGTTTTGAGTTAGCAACTTTTATTTATTTTTTTTTTTTATTCCTTTCTTCTTCGCTTTTGATCGGAAAATATAAAAGTTGGGTGAATTAAAAACTCAAAGGAGGTTCATGGCCAAGAGTAAAGATGTCCGAGTAACGATTATTTTGGAATGTACCAGTTGTGTTCGAAACGGCGTTAATAAGCAATCAACGGGCATTTCCAGGTATATTACTCAAAAAAATCGACACAACACGCCTAGTCGACTGGAATTGAAGAAATTCTGTCGCTATTGTTACAAACATACAATTCACGGGGAGATAAAGAAATAAATCGAATCAAGTGCTCGTATGTTACCCCTTCTCGAGAATATGAAAATATTACATTAGGTATATAATATATTAAGTATATAATTAGTTACATATATCATAATTTTCTTTATATGCATATTTTATTTATATAATATTCTATATTATTAATATTATTACATATATTTAAATTTAGATTATATCTATTTAATAACTAAATAATAAACTAAACAATAATAAAATAAACAAACCAAATCCTATTTATTATATTAATTCTATAATTTGAATTTTATCCGATCAAAATAAGATTTTAGAAATAGAGATAGGATTTTTTTTAGAAATAAGGAATAAAGAAATCATGGATAAATCCAAGCGGGTCTTTCTAAAATCCAAGCGATCTTTTCGTAGGCGTTTGCCCCCGATCCAATCGGGGGATCGAATTGATTATAGAAACATGAGTTTAATTAGTCGATTTATTAGTGAACAAGGAAAAATATTATCTAGGCGAGTAAATAGATTGACCTTAAAACAACAACGATTAATTACTATTGCTATAAAACAAGCTCGTATTTTATCTTCGTTACCCTTTCTTAATAATGAGAAACAATTTGAAAGAAGCGAGTCGACCGCTAGAACTACTGCTCTTAGAACCAGAAATAAATAGGCTTACCCCTTCAATTGATTCAAAATTATCAAATGCAGACTGATGCTTTATTCAAAAAATATGATAATCAAAATTGTTGTGTCGTAATAAATAAATAAATAAAAGAATCCGGTTGGGGAAGAAAAACAAATCTTTTTTTATTGAGCGTCTTCGCTCATCTTGTTTTGATGACCTTATCCTAATTTTTTTATCATATTAATTTCTACTCTACCTTCCCCGAGTTCATTCTCGAGGGAACCCCATTTCATTTAAAGCATTTCGTTGGATTCCTTCGGACCTCCTTATTTTATAATCTCGTTGGAAATCATATAAAGACAATTCCTATTTGAGATAGCTATTTGTGCAAGTATTTTACGATTCAGAAGCAACTGTTTCTTGTACAGATTGTGTATTAATCTACTATAACTATAGGATACTCCCATTCCGCGAATTACTGCATTTATTCGAGTGATCCACAAACGACGAAAATCTCTTTTTTTCCTATCTCTATCCCGATGAGCCGAAACCAAAGCTCTTATTCTTTGTTGAGTAATAGTTCGAGTAAGTCTTGAATGAGCCCCTCGAAAGCTTGATGCAAATAAACTTATTTTTTTTCGACGTCTCCGAGCTATATATCCCCGTTTAATTCTGGTCATTGAATAAAAGAAATTTTGATGAATAACTAATTCTTTCTTTCAGTTATTCTTTTCTATTCTATTAATAACAAAACGGATTCTTCCAATGTATAAAATAAAAATTCCAATGGCTTTTGCTACTATAACCGTCCCGACCACGATTTTTCCTTTTTTCTAGGCGTTTCATTTCGCCTTGAAATAAGAAATTGTATTGATACTAGGTATCAAAAAAAGCATATTAACTAAAATAAAGGAGTAAATAGAAATGGAGAAATAAATAGTGGGTTCCATCGTTTCTATGGTTACTTCTTAAACGGTGAGGCCCTCTCTATACACCGGAGCGCACGCATTCCTTCATTTAATTGGTAACTTGTACAGTTCACACTCTTTGGCTCTACTCATAAATTTTCCAGTAATAGATCTTTCACAACGAGATCTATCTTATACAGTAACGGTATGTAAGTATGAGGATTCATTGGGTAGCTGACCCTGTTAGTCCGTTCTTTGCAAGAGTCGAAGCATAATCTTTCTGCTTTTTAAATAGGATTTTCCCCGCTTAATGGATAAGCATTTGCTACCAATGGGGAATTTTTTCTCATCTTAAAGTCCAAGATTGGATTTGCGCCAATGGAAACCATAAATTTCATACGCAATAGAAGGATAAGGATATGGTAGATCTTTTAGATAGTGAACGGAAGAACCCCATTCTATTCACTGGTACTGATCGTTGATACTGAAAAAAAAATTGTTTTTTTTTCTCAGCTCATGATCTGAACAAGTCGCACATACACCCTAGTACATGTTCCTCGGCGCTGAGGACATCCCCCAAGAGCAGGGGATTTCGTGACATTTCTAATTGGCTGTCTTGCATTTCTAATAAGTTGTTTAATAGTTGGCATACTGAATCATATACATAATAGACTGGTTTAGATCGATCCTAACCAGATGATTCTGAATTCTTCTTTTTCTATTTAATAGATTAATAAAATAGTAACCCCTTAGGCTTAAGTTAAGAAGGAAAAGAATAAGAGGGATTAAATCAATCTTAATTAAATTGTGGATTGGTGTTAAATCGTTGCTATTGCTATTTGTTATTTAACCGCTACAAGATCCACAATTCCATGAGCTTGGGCTTCTGTTGCTGACATAAAAACATCTCTTTCCATGTCTTCGGATACAACCCATAGGGGCTTGCCCGTTCTTTGTACATAAACCCTTGTGAGGCTTTCGCGAAGTTTCAGTAGTTCTTCCGCTTCCCGGACAAATTCTCCCGTTTGTGCCTCATAAAAAGAACAAGCAGGTTGATGGATCATTACCCTGATGATATAACATAATAAAAGGTTCTTCTAACTCACATAATGAGGCGAGAAGAATAGCTAAAGAATAATAATAAAAAAAAAAGAGAATTGAACAACCGTACGGGCATTTTTTGCGCATTGCATACGGCTTTACAATGGAATTCTCTTTTTTTTTCTTTCATCGAAAAAAAAAAGAGAAAATATAGAGTATATTAGACCCAGATCAATAAATAATCCAATTACCACCCTTCTTTTTTTTTTCGGAAAAGTTCAAAAATACTATGATGGCTCCGTTGCTTTATATATTTATTTCGTCTGTGATTCAGCAATCCCAAAGTTTCTTTAAAAAAAGAAAGAAAAAAAATAGTCTTTTTTTTTCGTACTCTTTTATAATATAAATATTGTTAATAGCCTCTGGTGTGAAAAGAAAAAAAGTTTGTGACGCTGAGATGGGCCCCCCGACAGCTAATAGGAAATGCCCCTTCTCTCATACTACTCTTTCGATACCTAATCTAATATTTTGAAAAAAAAAAAGAATAAAAAAATTCATATCGAATTTGAAGTGCCATGCTATTATTACTTACTAATTCATATTTCATATGGCGAAGGCATAGTCTTCTTTTTTCTTTCCATCAAATAATCAATAAAAAAAAACTCATTGGCGCCGAGCGTGAGGGAATGCTAGACGTTTGGTAATTTCTCCTCCAGCCAGGAGAAAAGATCCCATTGAAGCGGCCAATCCCATGCATATTGTATGCACATCTGGTTGCACAAATTGCATAGTATCATAAATAGCTACGCCGGGTATTACCCATCCGCCGGGAGAGTTTATAAACAAATACAGATCTTTGCTATCATTCTCTATACTGAGATATACCATAAGACCAATAAGTTGATTCGAGATCTCGCTATCAACCTCTTGGCCTAAAAAAAGTAATCTTTCTCGATAAAGTCGGTTGATTAGGATAAAATTGTATCCCTTAGTAGCCGTACAGGCACCTTTTGATGCATACGGTTCAACAAAAATTGCGAACAAAATCAATGTGTAGATTCCAGCCATTCTTCGTTTTTTCTAGTGGGCCTTTTCTAACTTCTAACTTCTAATTTCTAATGAAGGGGCTTTTTCTTACATTTTTAAAAGAAAATGAAATTAAAGAAAGATGAGTTTTGGCCTGTTTTCCTATAATTTTCCTATAATATAGAAAAAATTCGCTAAACTTATCGCACAAACTTTTCATTGATCTATTTTTTTTTCATTGGGATTCAATCCAAATCACGATGTAATTTTCTTGTTCCTGAATGGGTTTTATCAATTTTTTATTCCATTTTTTAGGTTTATGCTCTACTCCGAGTAAAGATCTGCCCGATTTTGATTTGCGCATATAGGACAAATGACCCAATACCACGTCTTTTTGCTATGATTTTTTTTTTACTTTTTTTTTTATTTTTAATTCCTTTTTCTTTCATGTTTTCCGCCAAATATTCAACGTATTTCTCATATTATTCGATTGATTAACAGTTTGAAATCGCTCTTATTTCTATTTTTTTATTTTAAAATAAAAAGGATTTATGATTATGATATAGGGGGTAATCATAAATTACCAATTGGGTTTTTTCTAAACGGAGCCTGGATGCTTCATTTTATCGGTCCAACCAAGTCAACCATAAATCATTCTAATTGAAAATATTAATCTGGATACCCCCCCAAAAAAATGAAATGGATCTCTAATTGCACTTCATTAAACTTCACGCTACAAATTTTTGATAATTCAATCAATCTTTTTTGGGCGAAACAGAGGATATCTCGATCGGGCGAGAGAACGGGGGAATCCCATATGACCCAATATATTTGACAAGTCGCACTATACGTCAACCCAAATTGCATCTTCGTCCCCCGGATTTCGAAAAGGAACTTTTGGAACACCAATAGGCATTAAAGGAAAGAAAAAGAATTAAATACTATATTTCACTTTGATGTGGAAGCGTAATAACGGTCTTAATAATATTGGCCTTTATCATATTTTATACATAGATAGAATAAGGCCATAAAATAAAGAAAGACAGAATGAATGAAAGAGAATTCTTACCAATAGGTCCTTTGAATAATGAACAAATAAGGATGCGTTCATTCATAAAAAATAGGATCAACCCCCATTGCGTATTGATACTTATCGGGTATAGAATAGATCTGCTTCTCTTTTTTCTTCTGAGCCGAATTCTTCCCTTAATTACTAATGGAATAGCACAAATATTAATCCTTTCTCCGAAAGAATCCACCGAAAAGGGGAGGTATTCCAATGCAATAAAGTTACATAGTGTCTATTTTTCGTTGATAAAGGGGTATTTCCATGGGTTTGCCTTGGTATCGTGTTCATACTGTCGTATTGAATGATCCCGGTCGCTTGCTTTCTGTTCATATAATGCATACGGCTCTGGTTGCTGGTTGGGCCGGTTCAATGGCTCTATATGAATTAGCCGTTTTTGATCCCTCCGATCCTGTTCTTGATCCAATGTGGAGACAAGGTATGTTTGTTATACCCTTCATGACTCGTTTAGGAATAACCAATTCATGGGGTGGTTGGAGTATTACAGGGGGGACTATAACAAATCCGGGTATTTGGAGTTACGAAGGTGTGGCCGGAGCACATATTGTGTTCTCTGGATTGTGCTTCTTGGCAGCTATCTGGCATTGGGTATATTGGGATCTAGAAATTTTTTGTGATGAGCGCACAGGAAAACCTTCTTTGGATTTGCCCAAGATTTTTGGAATTCATTTATTTCTCTCAGGAGTGGCTTGCTTTGGCTTTGGCGCATTTCATGTAACAGGATTGTATGGTCCTGGAATATGGGTGTCCGACCCTTATGGACTAACTGGCAAGGTACAACCTGTAAATCCGGCGTGGGGCGTGGAAGGTTTTGATCCTTTTGTTCCGGGAGGAATAGCCTCTCATCATATTGCAGCAGGGACATTGGGCATATTAGCGGGCTTATTCCATCTTAGTGTCCGTCCGCCCCAACGTTTATACAAAGGATTACGTATGGGAAATATTGAAACCGTCCTTTCCAGTAGTATAGCTGCTGTCTTTTTTGCAGCTTTTGTTGTTGCCGGAACGATGTGGTATGGTTCAGCAACTACCCCCATCGAATTATTTGGTCCTACTCGTTATCAATGGGATCAAGGATACTTCCAGCAAGAAATATATCGAAGGATTAGTGCTGGGTTAGCCGAAAATCAAAGTTTATCAGAAGCTTGGTCTAAAATTCCTGAAAAATTAGCTTTTTATGATTACATTGGCAATAATCCGGCAAAAGGAGGATTGTTCAGAGCGGGTTCAATGGACAACGGAGATGGAATAGCCGTTGGTTGGTTAGGGCACCCTATCTTTAGAGATAAAGAAGGGCGTGAACTTTTTGTACGTCGTATGCCTACTTTTTTTGAAACATTTCCGGTTGTTTTGGTAGACGGAGACGGAATTGTTAGAGCGGATGTCCCTTTTAGAAGGGCAGAATCAAAATATAGTGTCGAACAAGTAGGTGTAACTGTTGAGTTCTATGGCGGCGAACTTAATGGAGTGAGTTATAGTGATCCTGCTACTGTGAAAAAATATGCTAGACGTGCTCAATTGGGTGAAATTTTTGAATTAGATCGTGCTACTTTGAAATCCGACGGGGTTTTTCGTAGCAGTCCAAGGGGTTGGTTTACTTTTGGGCATGCTTCGTTTGCTTTGCTTTTCTTCTTCGGACACATTTGGCATGGTGCTAGAACCCTGTTCCGAGATGTTTTTGCCGGTATTGATCCAGATTTGGATGCTCAAGTGGAATTTGGAGCATTCCAAAAACTTGGAGATCCAACTACAAGAAGACAAGTAGTCTGATGCAAGATTGTTTTGTTATTTTTCGCTTCTATTTTCTATTTGTGATTTGACATAGGCTGCTGGAAAAATCTTGATTAAAATCGCTGCCTTTTCTTTGATTCTTGTTCTTTCTTTATTTTATTCGGGAGATGATTCCAAATAAACAGGTACGGAAGCTATAATTGTAAACCACGATCGAGTTTATGGAAGCATTGGTTTATACATTCCTCTTAGTATCTACTCTAGGGATAATTTTTTTCGCTATTTTTTTTCGAGAACCGCCTAAAATTCAAACTAAAAAATGAAATGATTTTTCATTATCTCAATTGAAGTAATGAGCCCCCCAATATTGGGAGGCTCATTACTTCAATTAGTCCCCGTGTTCCTCGAATGGATCTCTTAATTGTTGAGAGGGTTGCCCAAAGGCAGTATATAAGGCGTACCCAGTAAAACTTACAAGTAAACCAGATATAGAGATGGCGACTAAGGTTGCTGTTTCCATTATTATATAATTTCAAGATCACAATGGATCTATGATAAGATCGTTTATTTACAGCGGAATGATATACAAAGTCAACAGATCTCACTGAATACAAAATAAGATTTATGGCTACACAAACCGTTGAGGGTAGTTCTAGATCTGGTCCAAGACGAACTGTTGTAGGGGATTTTTTGAAACCATTGAATTCGGAATATGGTAAGGTAGCTCCTGGATGGGGAACGACTCCTTTGATGGGTGTCGCAATGGCTTTATTTGCGATATTCTTATCTATTATTTTGGAGATTTATAATTCGTCCGTTTTACTGGATGGAATTTCACTGAATTAGATTCACAAGAACCACGAAGCCTCGCTTTTCAATACAAAAAGTGA